CCAAAACTCGGCGCAAAGAACCAACCAGATTGCCCCAGTGGATAAATAAGGAATACGGAAACAAAAACAGCGATTGGAGCAGAGAATGAAATTGCATTATAAGGCCGCAATTGAACAGACCGAGCAAGTTCAAATTGACGTAACATGAAACCTATTAGTGCAAAAGCCCCATGGAGAGCGACAAAAGTCCACAGACCGCCTAATTGACACCAACGAGTAAAATCCCCTTGCGCTTCCGGGCCCCATAGTAGCAACAAAGAGTGTGCTAAACTATTGGCAGGGGTGGAAACTGCCGCGGTTAAGAAATTACAACCTTCCAAATAGGAACTAGCCAATCCATGGGTATACCAAGAAGTTACAAAAGTTGTCCCTGTAAACCAACCCCCTAAAGCGAAATAAGCACAAGGAAAGAGCAATAGGCCGGACCATCCTACAAAAACGAAACGGTCCCTTCGTAACCAGTCGTCCATAATATCAAATAGATCATTTTCTTCTTTAGTAACTCTACCAAGGGCTATAGTCATAGTGATCCTCCTATTCAATTACTTCAACCATTTCCGAGCACCTCATATCACTTCCAAGGCATACGATAGTTTGATTATCTGTGGACAATTTCTTTCTCGTTCAATGCCCTTTTTCAAAGGTCTCGAAGATAGAAATTTTGCATTTTTATCTATGGGGTCACAACCGAGGTCGTGGTAAATCCATGAATTTGATTCGATTAGTTTTTCTTATACTATAGAAATAAACATTTGAATTCAGCATTATTCCATGACTCCTATTTCAAAGCCTATCTTTTAAGGAAAAATGAAAATAAAAGTAACCCCTCTTTTCCCATTCGCTCTCTATTGCATGGGTGGAAGAACAAAAATGGGATTCTGAAAAAAAAAAGAAAGATATTGAAAAAAAAAATTGACTTTCGAAATCAATTTTTATGTGTAGCGGAAAGGAGTTGCGATTTCTTCTTATTCCTATAGAACATCTAGTAACAAGAATATGAAATCGTAAATAGCGAAAAATTCTTGCCTTGCGCGGTCTAAGTCTAAGGAAATACAAAAAATCCGCTTATACAATTTCATCTACATCGAATTTATATATCAGAATAGTGGATAGAGGCATCATTCAAGGAGTCAGGTCTACTTACTTTATCTTTCTTTCCAATTTTATGGTGGGTTTGATAAGAACCCTTTTTGTTTTGTTTATAAATAATCGAAAAAAGAGTTTTTTATTTTTTATATAACCTGCTTGTTTTATTATAACAAGTCCTATATGAAAATGCCCGCTGAAGAGAAAATCTATCTGATTGTTTCTCAGCCAATATCGAATTTTAGAAAGAAAAAACAAGAATTTTCTTCTTTTTTTTATTAACATTAAGAAAAAAGAATATAATTAAAATGGAATTGGCAATATAATTTTTATGGACTTTTGAAAGAAAAAGGAAGGATTTTTTGCAATCGTTATTTCTTGCCTCTGTCATATCACGGAAACCTTTCGATTTGGAACGGGGAGAGATGGCTGAGTGGACTAAAGCGGCGGATTGCTAATCCGTTGTACAATTTTTTTGTACCGAGGGTTCGAATCCCTCTCTTTCCGCCCCCTCGGATCATTTGGGACTTTCGAATTGGAAGGAATTCTGACCCCCGGATTTTCTCATAGATAAATGTACGAAACAAATCAAATTTGTAAGAGAAAATTCCAAAAAAATTTGGATTTTTACTCCTCACGCCCAGGATTACGTCCTGGGTCATTAGATAAGAATCCAAAGATAAAGAGGGAAACAAAGAATATCACTACTGTATAAACAAAAAGTTTGAGAGTAAGCATTACATAATCTCCAAGATTTTTTTTTAAGGAATAGATTACCCATTTTTCCTTACCACACAGATCCACTAGGATGGGTTTTTTTATTTTTACACCTAAAAATGCAAAAATCAATTCTTGAAAAAAATTGCAAGAATTGATTTCTAATAAGCACTCTTATCAATATCAAAAATTAGGTTAGGTATTGTGTGGGTACCTAAAGGTACCTGCTCAACGTAGGTGCAGGGGGTGGGGTAGAAAGGCGGATCCCAATTTATTGCTGCAGCTATACATTCAATGTAGAAGAATTAGAATTTTAGAATCGAAGGTTCATAATATAAGACTTCTCGGCTTTTATTCATTTTTAGAATTTTTTTGGAATGAATACATCATTCAATTTGGCAGACAGAACAGAGTAGTAAAGATTTCATCGAAAACTTACAGCAGCTTGCCAAACAAAGGCTAATAGAAAAAAGAGTATAGGTATGACAGGCATAAAATCCACGATTGGGTTGAAAATGGCATAAGCTTCGGGCAATTTGGCGAAGAAAAAACTAGTCGGATAAAGAACAGAATTAAAACAGATACAGGTTAAACTAAGTATATTAGGCATAACAAGCATTTCGTTCTTGTAGAGTAGATAATTGGATTTTGATTGAGTTATTTTTCTAAGGGAAAAAAGAAAAGGCGGGTTCAAAATCCTTTTTTCTTCGGACTTTCCCAAACGCAAAATACCTCCTTGTATTCGCACTCTCAAATGAGAATGGAAGAAATTCGACTTTCATATAATATCTTAATAGAATTCCATGTAATGATCAATGCATTTTTTGGATTCTATATTATCCGCATGTCTAGAATCCTAGCAAGAGAGTATCCCTCATTTTTTATGTAATTGAAGTGGGATTGACGAATAACAAATAAACATAATAGTGTTTATTAGTGTCGCATAAAACCAGAAATGGGGCGTGGCCAAGTGGTAAGGCAGCGGGTTTTGGTCCCGTTACTCGGAGGTTCGAATCCTTCCGTCCCAGATTTTTTCTGATGAAACGAAAGATGAAATCATATTGTACCCCACACGAGACAAAAGAAAGTTTATTAAAGAGAATAATTATCTCTTATGAACTCTTAGATTAGATGCATTTCTAAGCATTCTTTTTCTTTCTCAGAAAACATAATCAAGTGGCAAGTCCAGTCAAATTGAATATCTTTATTTTCATGAAAAATTGGGTCTATCAGTCACATTCAGGATATGCCCCTACTACTACTCATTACTCATATGTGTTTTGAAATTCGAACTTCTTAGATAAACTTTATGCTCCATATCCATGAAGGGGGAATTCTTACATGATACATTTGACATCTAATGTGAAAGAAAAGAAGGACCCCCTATCTTTTTTTCCCGAACTAAAGAACTAAAGTAAGTAAATAAAAAGAAAATAAAGGGGGTATCCTAATTCTATATTTCATGGCCAGATTAAAGAATAGGAAGTTTTTAGTTTCAGCACAGGTCTTAAAACTTTTGACCAAGATCGGCTTGCGAAAAAAGAAAAAGGGTTTCTATTCTATGGATAGGAACTCCATTTTTGTATTTTAGATATTATCTGATTTGCAAATATCCATTTCTAAATCAATGGAATGTGAGGATTAGAGAGAAATTCATATATTCTGTCTACTCGGCTTTCGAATTAATTGAAAAAATTTTAAACTTGACGTAAAACACTGTATAAAAAATGAGACCTATCCCTTTATGGTAGAGATATATTTTTGTTGTATTATATTATTAGTAAAAAGGGCCCCTCTTTGGTTAAGCGAAAACCATCTCGATCTGCGATTCTTTAAATATCCAGAATGATCCATTCTGGTAAGGATAAGGTAAGAACTGTTCGTTGGATAGAATGGATTCCAAAAATCATACTTCTCCTGATTTTTGATTTGGAGTTGCTTCTTTTAGGTAAAAGAAAGAATGCTATAAGTAAAAGCAAAGGCCTTAATTTGACTTTACACGAAATGTGTTTTTTTTTTACTTCATTTTTTTTCCTCTTTTGGTATTCGAGTCGAAGAAGTACGAGAATTCTATAACTACCAAAAAACTTTCAATCTTTTCATTGGAATAGTTTATTTAGTTAATAGTTAATTGTTTTTGTTATGGAAAAATATATTGCTAATCTAATTCTAATGCTAATCTAATTCTAATATAGTAATTAAATTAATTAAACTTTTTTTGAGGTTGATAGTTTATTTGTTGGAGAAGAGTCGATCCTCCGCTTCTCATTTCAGGATTGACCATCTCGAGTCCTCTGTTGAGGATGGAAATTCAATAAAAAATAAGTCTTAAGCAAACTTGTTTATTCGTCTTTTTCGAACTATGTTTCCTTCATATGATAGAATATGGGTTTAAATAAATTGGATCTTTGCGGAGTCTTCCCCGATAAATACTTTTTTCTTTTATCCATATTTCTCCATAGATAGCAAGTTTTAATTAGTATACAAAAAACTAAACTAAACCAATGACTATTCATGATCCCATCCATATTGGATCAATTCCCTATACCACTTTGCAATGAAATTAGAGGAATGTTTTGTTTGTTATGGTAAAACTTCGTTTAAAACGATGTGGTAGAAAGCAACGTGCGACTTGAAGGACATGATCGATTGTGGATTTTGTTATCCATCATTTTCCATAGTAATGAAAATGCTCTTGGCTCGACATAGTCTGTTCTATTCGTCCCGAACCAAATTTGCGCTGGGTTGTTTGTAAGTAAATAGTACACGATGGAGCTCGAGAGGACAGAATTGATTTTTTATCAAGGGAAAGAATCTAGGGTTAGTGAAAACTAATAAATTAGGCCAACTTTGTCAGTCTATCCTTAATATAGAAATCGAAAGGTTAAAATAAGAAGAAAGTCCAATTTTGGAAGATTGGAAAAACTCTTTCAATTAAAAGTCTATCAGAATCAATCGCCCATATTCGATTTCTATAGAAGAGGGAAATGCTTTATCGAAGGAAATAAGAAAAAAAGGGTATGTTGCTACTCTTTTGAAAGAAAAAAGAATAGGAATTCCCGAAGTAATGTCTAAACCCAAGGATTTCACAAATCAAAGATAAAGAATTCCGGAACAAGTAAACGCGATTTTCAATTGTCTCAACAATAGAATTGGATCATAATAAGGAATAAAAGTCAATTCGTTCGAGATGAGACAAAGAAAAGAGTTTAGAGACGACTCAAAAAATTTGGAAGGATTTTTCCTTTTAAGTCTGTCAGTCAAAATTAACCAACTTGAGTCATGAGTATAAATGAAATTTGTTTTTTCTGTAAGGAAATTAATGCAAGTCATAGTCTAATTTCTATCTACTTGTATTATAGATATAGACAGAAATTCGAATCTTTTTCTCGAGCCGTATGAGGAGAAAACCTCCTATACGTTTCTAGGGGGGGCATTGTTTAGCTACATCTATCCCAATAAGCTGTCTATCGAATCGTTGCAATTGATGTTCGATCTCGAAGAGAAGGAAGAGATCTTCGAAAAGTAGGTTTTTATGATCCGATAAAGAATCAAACTTGTTTAAATGTTCCAGCTATTCTCTATTTCCTTGAAAAGGGTGCTCAACCTACAAGAACTGTTTATGATATTTTAAGGAAGGCAGAATTCTTTAAAGAAAAAGAAGGAACTTTGAGTTAATTGAAGAACTAAATGAATAAAAAAGTAGGAGAGGATCACTAGTATCCCTCGTTGTCTAATTATTTAGACACAATTTGCCTCTTTCTTAGTCCTATTTTTGACTGGATTTATGTCGTGCCAATCCAACATAAGCCCTTATTTTATTTACTTTTTCTATCTAATTTGTTTTCTTACCATTGTATTTCCATTGACAAAGGTCTATTGAACAAATAGAATTTGTAGATAGATAGGTCTCTTTATCCTCACTCCATATTAGGTTTTTCTGTCTACACTTCGCTCAAATGATAGGGTTGTCCCTCTTGCATGTACTCTCATACAAGATTTATTTATATAAAGAAATATAAATTGCTAAAAAAATGACAATTTTGCTATCGTGATTGGGGCCGCTCCTTTTTTAACCTTAGTGAAATTTAGCCGGACCTGTTCATTTTGGCATTTGAGTGTTTTTAATGGGCGATAAAATCTTTCTTTTAATGTTTTGCTAGTTCAATGTTTTGACAGGAGCGTGCGGTGTAATTCCATTGATTTTTGGGTTTCGATCATATCTAAGATCCTATTTTATCTGGGTTGCTAACTCAATGGTAGAGTACTCGGCTTTTAAGTGCGACTATGATCTTTTACACATTTGGATGAAGCAACAAATTCGTCCAGACTCTTGGTAGAGTCTAGAAGACCACGACTGATCCTCAAGGGTAATGAATGGAAAAAATAGCATGTCGTAATAAAATCAATTTCTTATTTTTGATTTTTGGAATGGAATAAAAAATTCCGATTTTCTGGGTCTAGTGAATAAATGGATAGAGCCTGGCTCCAATTCTGGTAAAATAAAAAGCAACGAGCTTAACTTCTTAATTGAAATGATTCCCCGATCTAATTAGACGTTAAAAATAGATTAGTGCCTGATGCGGGGAAAGGTTGGGTTTTCCTATGAACGGACCCTTGATTTTTTCTTTTTTTTTTTTTAGAAATCCTAATTATTCTTGATTATAGATTGAAAAGGGATGTTATGGATTGAATGTGTAAAAGAAGCAGTATATTGATAAAGAGACTGGATTCCAAAGTCAAAAGAGCGATTGGCCTGCAAAAATAAAAGATTTGTTCTCTTTTGTAATTAGAACAAACATAAACTAATTGGATAGAAAAGGAAAAGATCTGTGGATTAGATTCCTTTTCTTTCCAGGGTTTGTATTAAAAAATGCAACACCCTGTTTTGACCATATTGCACTATGTATCATCATTTGAGAAACCGAGAAATGCTTCTTCTTTCTGATTCAAGTAGAAATACAAATGGAAAAATTGGAAGGGTATTCAGAAAAACAGAAATCTCGTCAACAATACTTCGTTTACCCACTTCTCTTTCAGGAGTATATTTATGCATTTGCCCATGATTATGGATTAAAAGGTTCCGAACCTGTGGAAATTGTTAGTTGTAATAACAAGAAATTTAGTTCACTACTTGTGAAACGTTTAATTATTCGAATGTATCAGCAGAATTTTTGGATTAACTCGGTTAATCATCCTAACCAAGATCGATTGTTGGATTACAACAATTTTTTTTATTCTGAGTTTTATTCTCAGATTCTATCTGAGGGGTTTGCGATCGTTGTAGAAATCCCATTCTCGCTACGAGAATTATCTTGTCCGAAAGAAAAAGAAACACCAAAGTTTCAGAATTTACGATCTATTCATTCAATATTTCCCTTTTTAGAAGACAAATTTTTGCATTTACATTATCTATCACATATAGAAATACCCTATCCTATCCATTTTGAAATCTTGGTTCAACTCCTTCAATACCGGATCAAAGATGTTCCATCTTTGCATTTATTGCGATTCTTTCTCAACTACTATTCGAATTGGAATAGTCTTATTACTTCAATGAAATCGATTTTTCTTTTGAAAAAAGAAAATAAAAGACTATTTCGATTCCTATATAACTCTTATGTATCAGAATATGAATTTTTCTTGTTGTTTCTTCGTAAACAATCTTCTTGCTTACCATTAACATCTTCTGGAACC